ACATTTGTTCCTCGATAGTATCTATCGATACTTTCAAAGTTATAAGAAAGAAAGAATTACTTGATTTCCTTTTCCTCGATGACATAATTAGAATGTGTATTTTCTATATTTATGTAGATCCGATATCATGCCAATTTTGCTCTACTAATAGAACTGTATGCTATTTATTTTAATTTATTTTAATATTTAATATCTAATCAAAATATCTAATCAAAGTTGAAATTTTTTGAGAAATTCATTGAAGAAGTTCTATTTTCTCAAAAAATTTCCCTTTCTTTTTTATTTGTCCACTACTTTTTATTTTTTATTTATACGTAATAAATAGAATTTATATGTATAAAAAAGAAAGAGAAGTTATGATGAACCTGGAAAAAGATAAACTAAGAATGGGAATCTTAGACAAATGGGATCCAGAATCATTATTCTTTCGACACAAGAAAAGGAAATTTTCCCATATTTTCTTGTGTCGAAGGCTAGAAAGACCAATAGAATACTACCTTCTATACTCCCTTATTCTCCGCATTTACCCTTTGCTTTTCTACTTACTTATCTTATACTTAGTATCGAGTCGAATTTGATTCTATTATAATAGAAAAAGCTATTGATATATTCTATGACAGTTAAATCTGACAATAGTGACATAATTACACCGTCCTCCCATTTAGATTAAAAAAATAAATAAATAAGAAAAAAAAGAGAGGATAAATTCAACTCGTCTTTTTACCAATATCTATACTATGACTAGAAATGCAGTACAAGTAATTCCCCAAATCTGGTATAAAAAAATAGAAACAAAAGAAAAGGCTTTTCACAATTTTTTTTCATCATACATAATTGCCAACAAAAATTGTTTTCTTTTTAAGAACTTGATACTGATAAATCCGCGGATCTAGAAATTCATTTCGGATAATTGAACCTTCTCAAACTGTTTCTTTTTAAGAACTAAAAAAATTTGTGCCAAAATAACCGATGCAAAAAAGAACAAAAGAGCTTGGACACGTAATGGGTCTTGAAGCACTATTTCCGCATCCCCCTGACCAAATCCGCCCACATTTGGATTACTAGTTAATGGTTGATCAAGTTTGATGGATTCGCCTTCTGAAACAAGAAGTTCTGGTCCTGGAGGTATACTATCAATTACTTGACGTCCTTCTGACGCATCCGTTATGGTTATTTCGTACCCTCCTTTTTCTTTTCGTATGATTTTGCTTACTATACCCGCTGCTGTAGCATTATAAACCGTATTGTTACTCTTGCTCCCGTCGGGATAAATCTGACCCCTTCCCCTGTTTCCGCCTACGTATATGGGATATTTTAAAAAGTGAGCATCTTTCTTATTAGCGGGGTCCGGAGAAAGAATAGGAAAGGTAATTTCACTATATTTCTGACCAGGAACGGGACCTATCACAAGAATATTTTTTTTAGCGGGCCGATAGCTCTGAAAAGACAGATTACCTATCTTTTCTTTCATCTCTGGCGAAATACGATCAGGGGGGGCTAATTCAAATCCCTCGGGTAAAATAAGAACAGCCCCCACATTCAAAGCCCCTTTTTTGCCATTAGCAAGAACTTGTTTCAGTTGCATATCATAAGGAATTTGAACAACTGCTTCAAATACAGTATCAGGAAGTACCGCCTGTGGAACTTCAATATCCACGGGCTTATTCGCCAAATGACAATTTGCACATACAATACGGCCAGTTGCTTCGCGCGGATTTTCATAACCCTGCTGTGCAAAAATGGGATATGCATTTGAAATGGATGACTGAGTTATTATATATATCATGAGTGATACAGAAATGGAGCGAGTAATCTCTTCCTTTATACAAGAAAAGGTCTTTCTATTTTGCATGGTACAATCGTTGATCCCGAAAATTTCTACAATAAAATTAGATAGGTCGCTAATATAGTTCCCTATCCACGATGCTGTTATTTACTGAAAAATTTTGACTAAAACTAAAATGTGAGAAGAATCTGAATCTCTTGGATGTATAGACTATTAGATGTATAGAAAAAAAAAAAGAAGTGTATAAAAAAAAGTAAGATTTGGAATGTTTTGCTTATGTACAAAATCAAATAACAAACATTCTAATTGGATCCGTGGATCATTTTTCAGTCATTCATTGAATGATAAATCACTACAAGTGATGGAGATATACGATTTAAATAACGGAAGATCCAATATTTAAAAATGGTATCGAGAATGACTGGAAAAGTGGAAACAAGCCCAGATATAATTTGATCATTATGAGCAAATCCAAAATCTTTGTAGATAGAGCCAATCATTAGTTCCCAACCGTGAGGTGAATGGAATCCTATACATAAATCGGTTAATAAAAGAATAGAAAAAGCTTTTATTGTGTCACTTAAGTTATATAGGAATTCTTGCATCCAAGAATTAAGAATAATAAGTTTTTCATTACTTAGAATAGAATAACCACTTAAAATAATGAAACAGATTATATTTGTCGAGAAGTGAAAAATCGTATGGATACCAACCTCATTGTACATCCTGATCAATTCGATCGTTTCTTGGTGGATTCCGATACGAAACCTTTGTAAATGTATTTCCGGATATTCCTTTATTAGTTCGTCCAAGAGCAAAAGTTCTTCTAATTCTAGGAATTTTTCTAGAATACTCTTTTCTTGGATATCATTGAAAAGGGTTTCGGATTTACTAGTATTCCACCAATTAATAACCCAAGATTCCAGACTTTTATTAAATGAAACGGGGATCCACCATAGCAAAAATACTAGAAATGTAAGATATAGAAGGGGAATGAATATTTTTTTTTTTCCATTTTTTTTTCGTCTGTGAATTTTTAATGAACTCACCTCATTCGTCGACTCTATACGATCTAATATTTCTATCAAGCATAAATTCTAGTACAAGGTTTCGAACTTATTAATCTATTCCCTATTTTTGATTTGTGAGTCACTGGTTAGCCCTTGAATTTAGAAAGACTACAGAAATAGCCTAAGAAAGCGTACACGACTGAGGAAAACAATATTGTTTCCGGATATTTCAATTGCTCAAATTCGAAGCAATTCCCTCTTTTCCAAAAGAGCCACTTCAAATTAGGATTTCGAAATAAAAGAATTGCTTTCTATCAAAATATTTGATATTTTGAAAAAAAAAAAAATTGCGGACAAAAAAAGTTTCATTTTTTTTTTTGATAATTGTTCGTATATTATATATATAATACATTTTCTTTGGTTCATCAGTATTGTGAAAAAATTTCAATTAGGTTGTGCTATCGAAAATGAGGTTGTGCTATCGAACAAAAGAGGACTCTTGGATTTTTTCCCTTCTGCTAAGAAAATGTTCATTCCTCAGTTGATTTCAAAATACTTCAATTGGTACACGCAAAAAATAAGCCAATTCCGCGGCTTTTTGTTCCATTTCTCGTGGAGTCAAATTCTCATCAGTACAAGTCAAAGGAATGGCCCCCTGGCCTCTGATTTCCATATAAAGGACACGCCGAGCATAAATACCTTCTTTAACTTCTATTCTGATAGACTGAATATCGTTCATAAGGAATCGGAGTAAGATGCGTCGATTTTTTCCAGGAAATCCCCAACGAAAAATGCACACTATTCCTTCTTTTCTATCGAATCGATCATAACCACTCCCTACATTCCAAGAAATTGTGCACCACAAATAAGAACTAATAAATAAACCCGCGATCCCATAGAAAGACATCACGACCCCTTGTGGAAAAAAAATGATTTGCTGAGACGGAAATAAAGATATCAAATTTCTGTCAAGATAACTGGAAATTCCAACCAATAAAAACCCCAAAGAACCTAAAAAAAGTATAAAGGCCCAACAGAAATTACTTGTTTTTCGAGACCCCGCTATAAACTCTATCCATATATGTTCGGATCGAGAACTCATACTAAATTCAGTTGCATTTTATTGGAAGTAGGAGACTAGCCTAAATGAATTTGATCTTACTTTTTTCCGAAGTAACTTTCATCAACTCGCATTATTCGGATGTGAACCTTTAGGAGGAATTCATGAAATTCGTTAGATCTAAAATAATATAATAGGATCCCTCTCCTTCATATGATCTGCTATCTATACACATATAGATATAGATACATTGACTTAGCTTTTATTCAGTTATCTGTCCAATCTCGACTTATTTTCAAATAGATCATTTCCTCATATATCCTATTTACGCTTGCCTAAGTTTCGTTTATGTTGGTTCATTTATGTTTGAAGGAAGTCGCGTTTGATATGATATTATACTAAATTAAATAGATATTTGTGTTATAACCCAAGTCTAAGTCTTGAAATATATATATGTCGGAAATTAAATTTGCCCCATCAGATCTAAAAAATCTTGTTTTTTTGAACATGAAGAGATAAAGAAACCATTGCAATTGCCGGAAATACTAAGCCTACTAAAGGCACAAAAATAGAGGGTAAGTTGTTGAGAATTGTCATAGAATGGGCACCTCGATTTAATATTTGTACCTGTTATTTATTGTTATAGTTATATTCATTTTTTTATTTCTTATTGTTATGTTGTTAAAAATATATCTTAAAATCATTAATAATTATATTAAGTATATCTAAGTGAGTATATATGAGTATATATAAATATAATAAAGTGCAAGGAGTGGAGAACTAACTAAATGAATTTATTCATCTTTCTACATGAAATATATGTATGATAATCTATTTGTTTGTTATTCTTCTTTTATTATCTTTTTCTTGTCTTATAATTTGAATTTTAATAAAGAAGAAAGAATTTTTTCCGCTTCTAAATTGAAATTACCGAAAAACTCGTTCCAATTCGATGCAGCAAGAGGGATTTTTAGTAAAAAAAGGGTGGGATTCCGGGGGATTATAGAAATACGGAAGACTCCATATTTTCTATACAATACATAGATAAGAAAAGAACATGAAATTCGTTTTCTTTATTATTTACCTTGTCCAATTGAATTTCGCGGAAGAAAGAATTTGCTATTTTATCTTGGTGATAGAGGGTTCCTAATTAGTAATCAGACCTATTGACAAAAAAAATTATTTACATGATTCTTTCTACAATTGACTCTTATGTCACCAAAAAAAATCCAAGGAATCGCTTTTTCCTTGGATTCTGATAAACGATAAAGAAATATTTGTTCGCCAGACATTAAAAAACAAAATTAACTAAATTTAATTAACTAATTAACTTAAGTAACTAATTAACTTAAAGAGTAACTAATTAACTTAAAGTCCCCCTTTCTTTTTCTTTATCATTCAAAGGAAAGAAAGCATGGAGCTGAAATAACTCATTCAGAACACTTTTTAAAGGATTACGTGGTACGATTGGATCGAATAAGCCCTTATGGAATAAAAATTCGGCCGCTTGTGAACCTTCAGGTACTATTTTATTCAATGTTTGTTCAATTACTCTTTTACCGGCAAATGCAATGTAGGCGTTGGGTTCAGCAATAATGATATCGCCTAACATACCAAAACTAGCTGTCACCCCACCAGTCGTAGGAGATGTAAGGATTGATACATAAAATAATTTTTTATTCGATTGATAATGATATAAAGCGGAAGATATTTTAGCCATTTGCATCAAGCTCAAACTTCCTTCTTGCATACGTGCGCCTCCGGAAGCACACACTAGAATAAGCGGTAAAATTTTATTGGTAGCATACTCGATCAAACGAGTGATTTTCTCGCCTACGACGGATCCCATACTACCCCCCATAAACTGAAAATCCATAACCCCAAATGCGACGGGAATTCCGTATAGCTGACCTGTGCCTGTTTGAACAGCCTCGGTTAATCCCGTATTTCTTTGATAAGAATCAATACGATCTTTATACGGTTCCTCCTCCGAATGAAATTCAATGGGATCCAAAGATACCATGTCTTCATCCATAGGATCCCACGTTCCGGAATCAATCGAAAGTTCAATTCTATCTGAACTACTCATTTTCAAATGATATCCACATTGTTCACAAATATTCATTCTTGACTTCAAAAATTTCTTATAATTTAATCCATAACAAATTTCGCATTGAACCCACAAATGCCTGTATTTTTGAGTTACATCAAGATCATTAGAACTTTCTCTTATAATTAAATCACTACCATTTGTACGAGTTTTTAACCGGGAATTCTCGTTTTCATTACTATTTCCGCCTTCACCACAAATGTAACTATAACTATAAATGTAACTTTCACTGTAATTGTCACTACCACTTAAAATATAACTATCAATACAGATTTGAGAACAAAGATAAATGTCAATGCAATTATTGATGTAATTATTCCAACTATATTGAGTATCATACATATAATGATCATAGTAGGAGTCGTTACTCTTATTCAGATAACTAAAATTCCAATAACTATAAAAAAAACTTTCTAATTCATTCAGAAAGGAATGATGATTGTCAATCTCAAAAACTTGATTTTCAATATCAAAATATATAGAATAACTGTTCCTATTATTATTCCTAACTAAAAAAGTATTATCATCATTGAAATTCCGAGTATCCCTGACACCGACTAAACGATCAACATTACTGTCACTAGAACTGTCACTATTGCTCCAACTATGGGTGTTTTTATTTGTATCATTTATAATCGGATCTTCGCTTACACTGGTATTTTCAAGAGGATCAAGACTACCCCTTGATTTACTTAACTTACATTTGTATTCTAACTCTCCCTTGGATACTATCGAACTGAACCACCATTTTTTCATAAAGCTTTCTTGCCGATATTTAATTTACAGCAAAATAAATAGATGAATAATCATTCGATGAAAAATTATTTCAATATTTCATTTCCGCTCAGAATACGCATATCGATTCAATCACTAGGAGTATTAACTAATATAACAATATAACAAAATAAGGAGTAAGTTTTGTTTTGAAAAAAAAAAAAAAAAATGGAGTGGTTTTTCATATTTTCATATATAGTGAAGGAATACTTCGGGTTCTTACAAAAGCAAAAGAGAATCATTTTTTTTTTTCAATTTTAATAATTCTAAATATTAGATAAATATTAGAATAATTCTAAATAGTAATTCTAAATAGAACTAAATACTAAATAAAATATAAGTAGAATAGGAATTTGTCATGTTATATCAAATTCACGTCAAATTCACGTCGAGAAAAGAAATATTTCTTTTCTTCTAAGATTATAAGACTATGAAGAAGAACATTTTTTGTAAGATTTCGTCTATTAATATGAATTATTAATATGAATAAGTTCCTATTCCAACACGGAATGAAAAGGACAATATACAAGATGGGTAGAAGAAGTTGTGATACTTGGCTCGACCCAGGATCCGAAACTAGAGATGTAAAAGAATACATCAATCCTATAGATCCTTAGGATTAATTGTGGATTCAAGACAACAATAGAAAGATTTGAGTTGCTTAGTTTTATATTTTGTATTTAAGATCTTGTATACTTAGTTAAGGAGGTATCATCAAAAATGTATAAAATATATACAATAGAATCCTTGTATTAGTATC